TCCCTTTTGAAGCGAGAATGGATTTTCCTTGATAACTAATATAATGCATGAAAGGGTCCTTAAACAACCATAGATTGTCCTGAAAGGCCTTAGCAAAAGCTTCTACAAGTCCAAGATGTTTTAGTTTTCCATATAAAAAGATTCGTTCAAGAAGGGTTCCAGAAGACGTTGAGCATAAATGAGAAGATTTGTTACGAAGAAAGACGAAGATGGATTCGTATTCACATAGATGAGAATTATATAGGACGAAGAAAAACCTTTGATTTCTTTTTGAAAAACAAGAACTGGCTTTATTTGGAGTATTCCAAATACGATACTCGTGGAGAAAGAATCTTAATAAATGTAAAGAAGAAGCGTCTTTTACCCAGTAGCGAAGAGTTTGAACTAATATTTCCAGATGTACTGGGTAGGGTATTAGTATCTCTAACACATAAATTAAATGTGAAAATTTGTCCTCTAAAAAAGGGAATATTGAATGAATTGATCGTAAATTATGAGATTTAACTATTCCTTTCCTTTCTTGCGAAGATAATAATCGGAGATAAAACGGAATTTCTACAATGACTGCAAATCCTTCTGATATCATTTGAAAATTAAAATTTTTGTTGCGCCCAAAAAAGGTATTTTGGGTAAAATCATTAGCAAAAAGAATCAAATGATTCTGTTCATACTGATACATTCGCTCAATTGCACGTTTCACAATTAGTAAGCTTAACTTATTAGAACCTGCATTTTCCAACAAAATGGATCTATTTATATTTAAACCATGATCATGCGCAAGTGCATAAATATACTCCTGAAAGATAAGTGGATATAAGAAGTAGTGTTGTTGAGATCTATTTAGCTTTAAATATCTTTGGAATTCTTCCATTTTAAATTCTAGTTGAACTAAAGGTAGAGGATTTTGGGGGTTATCAATGAAACATAGTGCGATACAGTCAAAACGAGGTATTCGAGTAATAAACGAATAGATACCTCGGGGATACAGGTAAACTTATCAATGGATTATCTATCCTCTCTTTTCCATTTAAACGAATAAGTTTATGTTCGTTATAGGATAACAAAAGACTTAGAAATCCTTTATTTTTTCAACCTAATCGCTCTTTTGATTTTGGAATTTTTTTATCAATATACTGTTTCTTCTACACACACATTTCTATTCCATAATGGAAAATGTCAATAGTTAGGATTCATTAAAATATAAAGAATTCGTTCATGGGATAATCCCTTCCCGTATCAGGCACTAATACATTTTTAACGTTTAATTAGATCGGGTAATCGTTCAAATTAAGAACAGAAGCTCGTTGCTTTTTCCCTATAATCAACAATCATATCATATCATATATTCAATAAATAAATAAATTGAAGCCATTAGGGCTCTATATCCATTTATTCATCCGACCCAACTTGAAATTGAATTCATTTTGTTCCGTTTCAAAAAAGAACACAACGGTTTGTACCGATTCGGAAAGAATGAAATATTCTCAGAACTCTTCGTTGATCCGACATGCTATTTTTTCCATTCATTCCCTTTCAGGATCAGTCGTGGTCTTCCAAACTTTACCGATGGTATGGACGAATCCCTCGCTTCATCCAAATGTGTAAAAGATCCTAGCCGCACTTAAAAGCCGAGTACTCTACCGTTGAGTTAGCAACCCAAATAGAAAAAGTTTATGAAAATACAATCAAAAAAAAAGATAGATAAATGTCAAAATTTATAGACCACCTCTTCGTTCTTATGTTATCGACTTTTAAATCAAAACCCCTATTCTTATTATATCAAAGAGAATTCAAGGAATCCCATCATTTGAATAATATAAGGTAAAAATCAAACCGCTCGGACAAAAATAAATTTATCGACTTATCACGATGAATTATATTTGTTCGATACACTGTTGTCAATATAAATGTTGAGAAAATAATACAACGGAAAAACAAAATAAATATAAATGGAATTTTTTTCAATACTATTAAAAAAAGGGCTTGTGTTGGATTGGCACTACATAGCTGAAAAAAGTTTAGATAGAGGAATAAAAAAATACCAAGTAGAAAAAAATATCAGATTGAATCAATAATCAATAATAAGTAACTAGAATAAAAAAGTGAGGATTCCTTGGTTATTACTTATTAGTATTCAACGAAAACCGACCAATTGAAGGAACTCCCAGAATTTTATATTTCTAGGATCAAGCAACTCGAGTTTTGTTGTTCTAGAACATTAGATTTTATAGAAGCAATGAAAAATAGATATGAGTAGAATCCAAAAAAGTAAAAAAGTATATATATAAATACAAAAATTTATATAAGAATTACTATCCCTTTCTATTTCTTTATTTCCTTAATTCAATTTTGTTTGATTAGGACCAAGTTACTTAAAAACCTCTGCCTTTTTTAAAAGATACCGAACAGTTCCTGTGGGCTGAGCGCCCTTTTCAAGGAAATATAGAATAGCAGGAACGTTTAAATAACTTTGATTCTTTATCGGATCATAAAAACCTACGTTCCGAAGATCTCTTCCTTCTCTTCGGGATCGAACATCAATTGCAACGATTCGATAGACGGCTCATTGGGATAGATCTAAGTAAATGAACAAGACCCCCCCTAGAAACGTATAGGAAGTTTTCTCCTCGTACGGCTCGAGAAAAAATGATTTGGAGTTTTGTCTACGTATAGAATTCTAATTTCTGGCAAAGGAGTTTCTAAAATAAATTAGAATGGGATTTAACTCATTTTTTTCTTCCTCCTTCCTGAAAAAATAAAAATCATTTGTACCCATAACTCAAGTTGGATAATTCTCAAAGAGCTTAAAAGAAAAAAATCTTTAGGCAATTTATTTCATTTTTTGAATGGTCTTTAACCCCCTCTTGCTTGTCTCATTTAATCTTTATTATTATCCAGTTATTGAGACAATTGAAAAAACGGTGTTTCCTTGTTCTGGGATCCTTTTTTTTGTTTTAAATCAGTGGGTTTAGACATTACTTCGGTGCTTCTTAATCCTTACAAAATGGCAGCAACATACCCCTTTTGTGATTTCTTTCTATCAAAGAATCATATAAACGCTCGATTCCCGCGTGATACACTTTGAATCGAAAGACTTTTCTCAATTTCAACAAATTTTACTTTTGAATTAAAAACTTGACTGAATCGGATCCTTTCAATTTCTATATTGATATATATGATATACTTACAAAGTTGTTCCAATTTATTGATTGGTATTAACCCTAGATTCTTGCCCCCTGAAAGATGAATCCATACTTTCTACCCGAGCTCCATCATGTACTATATTCATTACAACCTAACAAAAAAGGATTCTAGTGAAAACAGAACAGATGTCGGGTCAAGAGCACCTTCATTCATAGAAAAGATGGCGGATGTAAGAATAAAAATCCACAACGGATCGTGTCCTTCAAGTCGCACGTTGCTTTCTACCACAGCGTTTCAAACGAAGTTTTACCATAACAAAAAATTCCTCTAATTTGGAACCCATATGGAATTGATTCAATTATGGAATCATGAATAGTCATTGGTTCCGTCGATACATAAACATATTAATCTATTTTCTTCTATACAAATTCTTCTATACAAAGATGGCAAAAATTTTTTTGAAGCAATCTTAGCAAGATCCCACCTATTATTGTATGTTATTGTATGAATGCAACACTTTAACTTTACTTTTTATTAAAAAAATTAAAATATCTGTTTCTTTTCGAATTGAATCATCAACGATTTAAAGCAGATAAATGGATTGACAAAAAAAACCCCATTTTATTTATTTTATTTTTTTGTGTGAGATAGATAAAAAAGACCGATCGAAGAGAATATTTAAGTACCTGTTCTTTCGATTCGAATTTTATTAATTCTTAATAAGATAAGATGAACGAATTAGGGGTTTTTCGTACCTATGAGATAGACTGAACTACAGTCTTTATTATGGATCCGTTACATATGTAACTTGATTCGTTATTAATGAGATTCGGACATACACAGATATACATATATTTAAAATAAGACCTCCTGTTACTGTTACTAATTAAGAACTATCTATCCCACGACGCTCTGGGAATGCTGAATCAGAACAAAAATAAAAAAGGATACCTTTTGATACTCTCTAGGGACAAAGACAAACAAGTCCAGATTAGGCGCTTGCTCCTAATTTTTTAGTTTAACCAAACCCAGTCTTGTCTTAAGAGACTTAATCCCATTAATTGAATGTAATAACCCTCCTCTTGTTTAGAATAAAGAGATCCTAATAATTTGGCTACCCCATTTTTTTAAGTTTAATTTGAATGGATAAAGAATAAGATATAGGATATAGGAAAGAAGTGCTCTTTCTTAGTGTAATTCAAAGTAAAATGTATCGTTGAAAATTTAAAAAGATATGACACGTAAGGTTTTTTCTTCAAATTAAGTAGCTATAAACCCCTTCAATATGAAGGGAATGAACATATCATATGATGAAAAATCCGGCCATACTTTATTTTTTAATTAGTTGAATTCAACTAGGGTGTGACCTATGTTACCATCATATCTTGATGACAAACAAATCTATTTAGTAATATCTGTATGTTGTGAAAAACAAAGATATGATTCATAAAAGAATCATTCAAAATTATAAAAGAAAGAAGAATGACATTCTATCCAATATTAGGCATTTAAACATAACGTTACTTTCAAAATAAACTTTTACTCTGATACAATGTATCTACCTGGGACGAAAGGATTCGAACCTCCGAATACCGGGACCAAAACCCGTTGCCTTACCACTTGGCCACGCCCCATCTATACTTCCATTCTATACTAATAAAGAAAAATATTAGTATTGGGTCTTGGTCAATTACAGGGCAATTTTATATATAAAATTTTTATAGAATAGATTAGATTCTTGCTAGGATTTTTACGCGTGTAGATATATAATTCAGCCGAATTCATTGATCATTACATAAAATTTAATTAAGATATTCTATGAAAGTATTATTTCTTCTATTCTCCTTTGTTTGAGA